CCCCTTTTTACCATTAGCAAGAACTTGTTTCAGTTGCTTATCATAAGGAATTCGGACAACTGCTTCAAATACAGTATCAGGGAGCACAGCTTGCGGAACTTCAATATCCACGGGTTTATTAGCTAAATGACAATTGGCACATACAATTCGTCCCGTTGCTTCTCGCGGGTTTTCATAACCCTGCTGCGCAAAAACGGGATATGCATTTGAAATGGATGACCGAGTTATTACATATATCATGATCGATACAGAAATGGATCGAGTCATCCCTTCCTTTACCCAAGAAAAAGCATTTTTTTTTTGCATGTCCAATCATTAATTTCGGAGTTTCTACAATAAATTAGATAGGTAACTATACTAGTTACCTATACACGAGTCTGGCATTGTACTAGAATAATTGTACTGGAATATACGATGAATACCTTGAGCAGATGAAAGTATAAGGAATTAAGTAAAATTTTTAATTAAATGCTTAATTTCTATTTATTTATAAAGGAAGAAGGATTCTAATTTTATTGATATGATGAGATCAAATGAGTTCTTTATTCATTCATTGAATGAAAAATTACTACAAGCGAAGGAGATACACGATTTAAATAATGAAAAATCCAATATTTAACAATTGCATCTAGAATAACTGGAAAAATGGAAACAAGACCAGATATAATCTGATTGTTATGATCCAATCCAAAATCGTTGTAAACCAAACCTATCATTAGTTCCCAACCACGGGTCGAGTGAAATCCGACCCATAAATCAGTAACTAAAAGAATCGAAAAAGCTTTTATTGTGTCACTTAAGTTATAGAGGAATTCCTGAACCCAAGAATTCAGAATAACGAGTTCTTCATTACTCAGAATAAAATAACCACTTAGAATAGTGAAACAGATTATATTTGTCGAGAAATGTAAAATGATACGGAGATCATATTCATTGCATGCTTTGACCAATTGTATTGTTTCCTTGTGTATTCCTATATGAAGTTTTTGTATATGTGTTTCCGGGTATTCCTTTATCATTTCATCCAATAGGAATAGTTCTTCTAATTCTATGAATCTTTTTAGAACGTTTTTCTCTTGAATATGATTTAAAAAAGTTTCGGATTGTCTGCTATTCCACCAATAAGTAACCCAAGGTTCCAGACATTTATTAAAAGAGAAAGAGACCCACCAGGGCAAAAATACCATAGATGCAAGATAGGGAAGGGAGGCCAATGCTTTCTTTTTTTTCATTTTGATCTGTGAATTTAATTTGAATTTTTAATGAACCTGCTTCATTCGTCGACTCTATCTGATATTTCTCTGAAGCACGAGTTGTATAACAAAGTAGTGACCTCTGGATCTATCCCTTTCCTTTTTATTTGTAATATATTTCAGATATCTCAATTGGGCAAATTCAAACCAATTTCATTTTCATTTGTTCCTTTCGATGAATACTCCAAAACCCACTTTAAGTAACGAATCAAGTTTCGAGACCAAAAAACTTACATTAATTCTTTCGAAACGAAATCTTTTACTGTATAATCAGAAAAAGGGTATCAATTAAAAATCATGGGCCTAAAAAGATGAATTATGTATTACGAAATATATGTTCGGATAGGTTTGATTAATTTATATCTATAAATTAATTATTAGATTAGTTAGTTAGATTAGACTTCTAGTATAAAAGAATCAGGAAACTTGCCTTTTATTAAAAAGGGGAATTAGCAAGTTCTTTTCCCCACCTTGAGAGGATATTTATTCTTTACTTTAGTTCGAGTTCGTTTTAAAGTACTTCCATTGGTATGCGCAAAAAATAGGCTAATTCAGCAGCTTTTTGTTCAATTTCTCGTGGAGTCAAATTCTCATCAGTACGAGTCAAGGGAATGGCTCCTTGGCCCCTGATTTCCATATAAAGGACACGACGAGTATAAAGACCCTCTTTAACCTCTATTCTGATTGATTGGATATCTCTCATAAGGAACCGAAGGAAGATGCGACGATTTATTCCAGGAAATCCCCAACGAAAAATACACACTCTTCCCTCTTTTCTATCGAATCGGTCATAACCGCTACCTACATTCCACGAAATAGTGCACCACAAATAGGAGCTAATGAACAGACCCGCGATCCCATAGAAAGACATCACAACCCCTTGAGGAAAAAAAACGATTTGCTGAGATGGAAATACAGAGATCAAATTCCTACCAAGATAACTGGAAGTTCCAACCACTAAGAATCCTAGTGAACCTAAAAAAAGGATACAGGCCCAGCAAAAATTACTCGTTTTTCGAGATTCCGTTATAAGTTCTATCCATATATGTTCTGATCGCCAATTCATACTATACTGCATTCAGTTACATTCGATTGGAATTGAGCGAATAACCCAAATAAATTTGACTTTACCTTTCTTGACCCCGAAGTCACTTTCACCAACTAGCACTATTGTTATGTGAAACATCGGGAGTAATTAGTTAGATACATTGACTTTCCTTTTTTTATATTCGCTAATTCATTTTGAACAAGCTATATCCACATATACATGCATTTATACAGATATTATATATCCGCATAAAAGTTCTTTCACTTGTGTGTTTGGCAAAAGCCACATATCATACCATATTACACGAAATAAATATCCGTATTATCATACAGTGTTGAAATCACTTGATAAGATTCATTACCATTGGGTCTAGACAATCTTATTTTTTTGGACATGAAGAAATAAAGAAACCATTGCAATTGCCGGAAATACTAGGCCCACTAAAGGTACAAAAATGGAGGGTAAGTTGAAATCTGTCATAGAATAGATGCCTCGATTTACTATTTCTATCTATTAATATTTCTATCTATTAAAAAGATATCCTCTTATGCTTATTTAGGATATATCTATCATAAGTAATATCAAGTTATTATTATATTGTAAATAATATTATTTTTAAGTGATAAATAATATCAACTATAATTCTATTAGCTATATGATTAGATAGAAACTATAATATTTAGAATATATATATATATTTAAATATTAAATAATAAGTATAAGTAATATAATAATGAATATTATAATATAAGTTAAAATAATAATTAATATTATTTGAATTTTAATATATTAAATTAATATATTAAATAAATAATTATAAATAAAAAACAAAAGAAAAAATATAATTATCCGAAACCTCTGTCTATCTACAAGGAGAACTTATGTCAACAAGGAAAACAATATATATATTGTTTCTTTTAATTACGATTACGATGAATTAAATATTTATTTTTGTTCGCTACAAATAAAATAAACGAATCTAGTGCTATACTTTAATTTTTGGAACTGTGATTCAAAGGAAAGAAACCGTGGAGTTGAAATAACTCACTCAGAACACCTTTTAAAAGATTACGTGGTACTATTGGGTCGAATAAACCTTTTTCGAATAAATACTCAGATGTTTGTGAACCCTCGGGTACTGTCGTATTCAATGTTTGTTCAATTACTCTTTTACCCGCAAATGCAATGGTTGCATTAGGTTCAGCAATAATGATATCTCCTAACATAGCAAAACTGGCTGTTACTCCACCGGTTGTAGGATCTGTAAGAATTGCTACATAGAATAACTTTTTATCTAATTGATAATTATATAAAGCAGAAGAAATTTTAGCCATTTGCATCAAGCTCAAACTTCCTTCTTGCATGCGTGCTCCTCCAGAAGCACACACAATAATGACAGGTAGAGATCGATTAGTAGCATATTCGATCAAACGAGTAATTTTCTCGCCTACTACGGATCCCATACTACCCCCCATAAACTGAAAATCCATAACGCCAATAGCTACGGAAATACCATTTAGTTGACCTATGCCTGTTTGAACAGCTTCAGTTAAACCTGTCTTTCTTTGATAAGAATCGATACGATCTATATAAGAATCAGAATCCAGTTCTTCTTCTGAAAAATCGATATGATCTCTATCAGAATCCGGTTCTTCATCAAATTCAACGGGTGAATCAAATTCAATGGGGTCTACAGATACTATATCTTCATCCATGGGATCCCAAGTTCCGGGATCAATCGAAAGTTCAATTCTATCTGAACTACTCATTTTCAAATGATATCCACAAAATTCACAAATATACATTTTTTCACCAAAAAATTGTTTATAATGTGATTCATAACAATTTTCACATTGAACCCATAAATGTCTGAATTTATGGAAAGGATTATCATTATGATTGGATTCTACTCTAATATCCAAATCATCGATATTTTGACTAGTTCTTATACTAGAACGATCACTCTCACTACTATTTTTATTTTCAGTACAAATTAAATTATAAATGTAACTTTCACTGTAATTGTTGGTACTACTCGAAATAGAACTATTAATACTGACTTCAAAACGAAGATAACTATCAATGCTACTAATAATGTTCTTTTTCCAACTGGATTCAGTATCATTACATGTATGATTCTTTTTCTTAGACCCCCTATTCAAATAACTAGAAACAATAATTTCTAGTTCACTCATAAAGGAACTATCATTGTCAACCTCAAAAATATGATTTTCAATATCAAAAAATATAGAGTAACGATCACCATTACTATCCCTAACAAAAAAAGTGTCATCAGAGATCAAACTCCAAATATTCCTGATATCAAATAAATAATCAACATTATTGAAACTATAATTACTAATACGATTCCAACTAGGAACCTTTTTTTCCATATCGTTTAGAATAGGTTGTTCACTTCTATCTGTATGTCCAATACTATCAACACTATCTATTGATTTACTTGGCCCACACCTATGTTCTACCTTCTCATTGGAAAATACAAAATTGCACCGCCATTTGAACATAGAAATACCTCCTATTTAATTAAAATACAAAAAATTTGATGAATAATCATTTGACCTTAACTATCAGAATTAAGCATACGAATCTAATCATTAGAATTGTTAACTAATGAGGAGTAAGTATTGAAAGAAAAAATTCTCTTTTGTGGAAATTCGAAGTATTACTTCAATATATTG